TTTATACTAATAGAAATACTATACTATTATCGTTAAATAATAACATAATATTTTACTATTATAACCTTATTTCTACACTATTTTTTATTTACATTTAGAATAAATGTAAATCATATGATTTTTATCCAATGTTCCGCTACCCCACATTTAATGTGTACAAGGTTTCGGTATATTATTTTAGATCCGTTAAATTTTCGGCGTTTTCTCCTAAAAATTTAATCAGTGCTCTGTTACGAGGTCTTCAAAAAATGGCCGCTTCTAAGCCTATTTCCTGATTGTTTTAAAAAAAAAACATCCTTAATTTCACTTAACAATAATTTTGGAACCTTAACTCTTGTTCTGGGCTGTTTCCCTTTAGACATACAACCTTATCGCACTATGTCCGATTATTTAATATTCATCTTTGCCCTTCCGAGTGCAAATACTCTCCGGTAAAGTCGCTACAACCCCCCGATGTTGACAAATACCTATGGTATTGTCCGAGATCACAGTTCTGTACCTGCTAAGATGTTAATTAAATTACCTACTTACATAGGTTTCGCGGAAAACCAGCTATACTAGTCAGTTTTGTCTTTCACTAACTTACCACAATTCTTCGGATATCTTTACAACGATAACCCGTTCGGGCTTTTATAACCCTGATCATGGTAAGATCACTAGCCTTCGGGTCTAATCCTAGATACTTATTCATTTTTTCATAATTGGTTTATCTAAGCAAGCGTTATTTTTTTCATTTCTTTACTATCAGTTACTACTTATGTATAACCCTTGCTTGCATCTAAAATTAACTTGCTGACCCATTATGCAAAAGGTACGCTCTTATTTTTTATTTAAAATTTTACTCGAGCTGCTTATAAAACTACTATTTCAGCTTTTTCCCTCACGGTACTTCTACTCTATCGCTTATATATTTTCTTTAGCCTTAGAGGAAGGTTCCCCTTTATTCAAACAGATTTTTTTCCATTTTACTTGAGTTATTGGCTTTTGTTATTAAGAAGACACCTAATAACAATCTCGTTTGATTTCTTTTCCTAAAGTTACTAAGATATTTCAATTCACTTTGTCTGATTATAAGATTTCTCTTTGATCTCTAGATCTCACTAGATTAATCTTGAAATATATAGCATACCATCCATAATAGTTTCTTTATATACTTACCTTGATTACTCAAGATTTATACGATGCATATCATCTATATTGTGAAATATATATATTATATATATAATATATCAGGTTATTATGATTCGAACATAAACAATCTCCAACCCAAATGAAGCGACCAACCACCGGACACTAACCTGTATTTTTTTTTATTTATAAACTTTTTCACTTTATAGATTTCAGAGAGTATATGATTCGAACATATGAAAGTTTTTACCTTTAACTAGACTCAAGCTAGTCGCCTTAAACCACTCAGCCAACTCTCTTTTTTTTTTGATTCTTCAGTGACTCGAACACTGAACATATCCTTATCAAGAATACACTTTACCGGTTAAGTTAAAGAACCAATATAATTTTTTTTTTTTCACCCAAGAGCACTTAGATTTGAACTAAGAAATATAAGGTTGAAGCTTACAGTTTTGCCTATTAAACTATGCTCTTCGGAAAAGAGATGAATCGAACATCTAAGTGTTAAAACACAATATTTAGCAAATATCTTACCCTACCAATAGCAACTTTTCCTTTTATTTTTTTTTTTATTAGTTTTTTACAACTTAAATACGAGTTAGGTCGGCTTCGATCCGACATCTATTTTCTCGACAAGAAAACCCTTTACCAATTAAGTTACTAACCCTAGCATATTTATATACGGCTAGTCGAATTCGAATCGACACACTTTACTTGGAAGGTAAACAGTCTACCATTAACTTATAGCCATAATAATATTAATTTTTAACTAATTATGACTAGCTGAATTCGAATCAGCACATCTTATATGGTAAATAAGCAGTCTACCATTAACTTATAGTCATTAATTAATATTTATTCGTTTTTTTTTTTTTTTTTTTATATCAATATCTTTTTAAGACTTATGGGATTTGAACCCATATGGTAATGATTAAAAGTCACATGTTTTACCATTAAACTAAAGTCTCTATATTAAATTATAATTATAATTTAATTTATTTAACATTCTAATAACCTCAGTAATAAACAGAAATATATAAGAATAATCATACTACGTCAACAAAATGTCAGTATAATATACCTGATTCGTAACCTAAATGATGGTGATCTGTTAAATGGTATGCAGCTAAACGTCATAATCCTACAGCTAAAAAGGCTGTTCCTACCATAACGTGTATACCGTGGAAACCAGTTCCAAAGTAAAAACATGAACCATAAACACTATCAGAGATTGTGAAAGAAGAAACTGAATACTCAACACCTTGGAAGAATGTGAATACTATAGCTAATATTATAGTTACAACTGTTCCATATAAAGCTCCTTTTCTATTACCTTGTATTAATGAGTGGTGTGCATATGTAATTGTTACACCTGAAGATAATAATAATATAGTATTTAATAATGGTAACTCAAAAGGATTTACTGCTTGTATACCTAATGGTGGTCATTGTGCACCTAATTCTATACTAGGTGAAATAGCACTATGGAAGAAAGCTCAGAATATGGCTAAAAAGAAGAAAACTTCAGAAATAATGAATAAACCTACTCCTAAATTTAATCCTTTTTGTACAGCATTTGTGTGATTACCTAAATATGTACCTTCTGAAATTACATCTCTAAATCATAAACCCATTACGTACATTACATTAAACACAGCAAAAGGTACTAAATATTCGAATCCTTGGAATCCGTGCATAAATAATACTGTAGCTGTTGTTAATATAAATAATGAAACACTAGTAAATAATGGTCATGGTGAAGGTGACACTAAATGAAAAGGATGATTTTGAAAATTACTTTTTGATCTATATATCATTTTTTTTTTATTTATGTTAAAGTTAATACTACTTATATTATTATTTTTGTTTAATTGTTATAACAATTGCTCCTACCATACCTGTTAATAATATCATTGAACTTACTATTAATCAAATAGCATAGTTTGTATACATAATATTACCTATACCTGTTATGTGTGTTGCTTCTACAAGTGAACTATCTCAACCTTTACTACTTGCAAATCCCATATATTGTTTTAAATCCATTATTTTTACTAATTCGTTATCTATTTCTATAGCACTTTGTACATATGTTTTTGCTATTTCACTAAATACGGTATATTCTGTAAGATTTATAGGTAATGCTTGACTTACTGTTATAATAAAACTAACACCTACACCTATAGTTAAAGGACCATCTTTTCTAGTATTATGAGTAATTTCTGATGTTCTAATATTTATTAACATTAATATAAACAGAAATAATATTGATATAGCTCCTACATATACTAATATATAAGATAACCCTAAAAAATTATATCCTACTAATATTAATAAACTAGCTATATTTACAAATAAAGCTATTAAGTATAATACTGATACAATAGGATTTTTACTAGCTATAGTACAATATGCTAATAATAAAGCTAACACATATATAATGTCAGGTAATCCTGCACTAAATCCATTAGTGATATTATCATTTAATAAAAATATATTATACATTAAAAAAAAAAAATAATCTATCAATAAACTATACTAATAATAAAATATCTAGATAGGATTAGAAAAATAAATCTAATTAGGAAGAAAAGGAATCGAACCTTCGATGGCCTATAGCCATTGAGTTTACAGCTCAACCCGTAAACCAACATACGGACCCTTCCTTAAAAAAAAATTTTTTTGATATCTTTTTCTGGATTTGAACCAGTAGGAAATGACTTCCAATTTACCTTATAAAGATATATACATATAATTATATATGTATACTATTTTTTTTTTAATTTTTATACTCCCCTGTGCAATTTCCATTACACGAACCTTATTTCGACTTAACACCAATCAAAGTTTTGCATACGAAAACTTTTCTGCGTAATAATAAAACAACTTTATTTATAATCATACACAGAAAACATCAAACTTACTGCATCTTCTTCTTTCAGCGCCTGACGAGTGGTTAGTACCTAACTGAGAAATAATTCACCGTGACGATGGTGATTCACGATTACTAGTAATTCCTTATTCAAGTAGTCGAGTTACAGACTACTATCCATAGTATTTCCTTTTTTGGGGGTTAGCTCCATTTCACAATATCGCATCCCTTTGTAAAGGCGTATGTGGCACGTCTATAGCCCACAGCATTTAGGCCATAATGACTTGTCTTAATCCCTATTATCAACCAATGTAATAGCGAACCACTTTATATATATAAATAAAGTGAGGGTTTTCGTTAATTAGAGGAGTTAACCAAATCTCACGACATTAACTAAAGACAGCCATGCAGCGCTTGTAACAATTTTTCATAACTGCTATACAAGCTGTGGTAAGGTTTTTCGCGGATCATCGAATTAAATAACATACTTCACTACTGGTTTCAGAAACGGTCTAATGATTTCAGTTTATATGTTGCCATAGTACTCTTGAGGTGGAATGCTTACACTTTCGTTTATACATTAAAAATTTATCTAATGAATGACATTCATCATTGTCTGCTTGGACTATTAGGGTATCTAATCCTGTTTGCTACCCAAGCCTTCGTCTCTCAACGTCAGTTATTACATAGAAGGATGCCTTCGCCGTTGACAGTCCTCCTGGTATCAAAAAATTTTATCTCTACTCCAGGAATTCTTCCTTCTCTCATATAACTCTAGTAAATAAGTACTCTTTTAGAGTTTAATTTACCGTCTACTTACCCTTTAAACCCAATAAAGATAACTAACACTAGCCTTCTACGTATTACCGCGACTGCTGGCACGTAGTTTGGTCAAGACTTATAAATAGATTTTGTCATTATATATAATCTATTTAGAATTTTATGTGGTTTAACCACTATTGTATTTATACAAATACACTTTCATTCTTCCAAGTTACTGGTTCAGCCTTGCGGCCATTGACCAATATTCCTCACTGCTGTACAAAAAAGCATTGGGTTTTTTTCAGACCCAATGTGGTCGATCAACTTTCCAGTTACGACTACGGTTATTGCTAGAAAAGTCATTACCTTTCCTACTACTCACCGAGATAAAAATTTACATCCTAAAGCAAACACGATTAATTTATCGTATTGTTCTTTACTAAACTTAATAATACTATATTATTAGTTAATTTATTGGGGGATTTCCCCCCCTAACTTTAAGGTAGCCAATTTATCATTTACTCACCTGTACACCACTACTACTTATTTTTAAATATTATTTAAAATCTAATTAGTCGTACGAATTAGCATGTGTCAAGTACTTGGACAGTGTTCAGTTAGAGCCATCATCAAACTCTTTATTTTTTTTTTTTAGTATATTTAATATACATTCTATGTTAGACATGTTGTGACTAACACTTATATTGCGTAATACATTTAATTTTTACTAATTAAAATGTGTTATTTTTTAGATATAAATAAGCCAGTTTCTGTAAAAATTATTTTTTTTTTTCCTTCTAATTAATAAAACTAAACATAAGGTTCTTGTTCGGTATTTTTTTTTTTATAATGTAGTTTCTGTTTAAATCCTTATATTTATATAAAGAATAAATATTATATATTTATACATATATGTTTAATTAGTATTGGACTTTCCTATTTTTAAGGTTTTTATATCTATTAGTATTTATTTATTTAAATAATTATATCAAATTTATTAATACTTTTAAATTAATAAAAATTTTTTTGAGTATTAAATTATATTTTCATATAATTTATTTTTATTTTTTTTTTTAATTAGTGTAAATCTAATCCATCTTTAATATAAGAACATGCTAAAACTACGAAAACTTGTGCTTGTATAAATGCTATAGCTAATTCTAAACCTGAGAATGCTATAATAAATGCTAAAGGTATTAAACCTAAAACAAAGAATATTATACCACTAGTCATAATATTATATGTAAATCCACTTAATATACTTAAAAGCATGTGTCCACTTAATATATTAGCAGCTAATCTTAATCCTAAAGAAACATTTCTTGATAAGTAAGATATAAACTCTATTAAAACTAATAAAGGTAATAAAGCTAAAGGACAACCTGAAGGTACAAATAATGAAAAGAATTTTAATCCATGTCTTTGGAAACCTAATATAGTTGCACCTAAAACTATAGTAAAACTAATTGAGAATGTTAAAATAAAATGAGATGTTGATGCAAAACTATATGGTACTAATCCTATTAAATTATTTACTAATATAAATAAGAATAATACATACATTAAAGGAAAGAACATTTGTCCTTTATTTGGGTTAATTTGGTTTACTACTATACCATGTACTGTAGCATATATACTTTCTTGACTTATTGATCAATTGTTAGGTATTATTTTATTACTATTTGTAGCTAATAAGCTATATGTTAAAATTATAAAAATACTTATAGATAAGTATAAACCTATGTTTGTTAAAGATAGGTGTAAATTTCCTAATAAGTTAGCATTTATAGAAAATAAATCTCTAACTTCAAATTGGTCTAATGGACTTAATACAAAATCTAAATGACGCATATTATTATTAAAATTGTATATATTTAAATGTTTATTTATTTTTTTTTACTCAATTATGAGATATGTATAATAATATATAATTATTATAAATAATAACTATAATTATATATATATATATATAATATATTATTAATTTAATTTATTAAAATAAATACATAAATAAATTATAATTTATTTATGTAAATACGTGAAATAAATATACGTACGAATTTAGGTAAAATAAATTTAGTAAATGCGTATATTAAAACTGTTAATATTACAAAGGCAAATACTACTTGATTAACAAAAAAGAATGGTACTAATTGTGGCATATTAGGGTATTTATTTAAAATATGGATACTTTCTTATTCTGTATCTTAACTATATAAGATT